GCAATGGATACGACTATTCCAACAGTTAGACCTTTCTTTGATATGGATTCTCTATTCCTAATGGCTGTGGTACAGAAAATACTGTGTAAAGAAAAGAGTAGAGTAGACAAGGAATGAAAATCTCCCTCTCGGTCTATGATACCTAAATGGAAGAAAAATCCGGATCAAACCCTTATTTATCTTAACCTTAGGTTAATTTACTTCGCCGAAAGGGAGCAAAATGGGTCGAACCCTTACCCTTATTCTTATTAGTGTTGATTTTATTTTTGTTAGGTTTAAGTCTGACGAGAATAATATTCTACAACTAGCAATTCATTTATTTTCAAACCGACCCATTTACTATCTATTATTTGATTGACTAATCCTTTATATTGGAATGGTTGAAGAGTCAAATGGTTTGGCAATTCCTCATGGGGGGATGAATCGAGAGAATTTTGAATTAGAACTTTAGATTTTTGTTCATCCCTCGCCGCAATAGTATCTCGGGGTTTGCAGCGATAACTTGGTATATCTACTATACGACCATTGACTAAAATATGTCTATGGTTAACTAATTGACGAGCTCCCGGAATAGTCGGAGCCATACCCAAGCGAAAAAGAATGTTATCAAGGCGCATTTCAAGTAATTGTAGTAAAACCTGACCTGTTGACCCTTTTGCCTTTCCGGCGATACGAACGTATTTAAGTAATTGTCGTTCTGTAAGACCATAGTGAAAACGCAATTTTTGTTTTTCTTCTAGGCGAATTCGATATTGGGATTTTTTCCCGGAACGCGATTGGTTTCTAAGATCACTTCCAGCTCTGGGCCTTTTATTAGTTAGCCCTGGTAAAGCCCCCAGGCGGCGTATTTTTTTGAAACGAGGACCCCGGTAACGCGACATAAAGACTCCTTCTTCTTATTTATATTTAATTATTAATTCTTATTGATGAAATTTCATTCTACAGAATAAACCTAAAATAAAAATGAACTAAATTCTAAATAAAGCGAAATTTACTGAAGTATTATTCTATTAAAGAATAATGAGATGAGTTGGATAAATATCCAGATCTTTATATTCTATATATAGAAAAAGAAAAGGATTCTTTTCGTTAGATAGTTGGAAATTCCTATCACATAATAAATCAAGGGCTTTTGCCAAAAGAGGAAGACATTTTTTTTTCAATATTCTTTGATTTCAAAGATGCATTATCAATGATTTCAAAGATGCATTATCAATCATGTAAAACATAGAATAAAATAAATAGAGAAAAGCCGACTATCGGAATCGAACCGATGACCATCGCATTACAAATGCGATGCTCTAACCTCTGAGCTAAGCAGGCTCACATAACATAAATTCGACATGTATAAGAATTCAATAAACTCTTAGAATCTTTGCTATTCACTATTATACTATTTTAATTCTTAGCTATTCATATTCGCTATTCATAATGAATATTAATATATTAAAGAATAGAATATAGAATTTCAAATAACTGTTAAATATTATAGAAGATAACGATTAATCTAGCGATATAGAATTTCCATTTTTCTTTTTTATCACAATACAATTAAATATTCTTTTTTTTAATATGATTTGATTTTTGAATTCAAAAATCAAATCATATTAAAAAAAAGAATCGACCGTTCAAGTATTCGAAATTTCATGGGTAAATTAGTGGAAGAGAGACAGATGTATAGCGTATGTATCCACCTATATTGAATTGCCGATACAGAAATGATAAAATCGTTTTTGATTGGACCGAATATAAGCCTCCTATAGATATAGAAGATGAAAGAAGATAGACAAGAAATCAAAGACAAAGAGGAGAAAACACTTTTTCGAGACAGGAATCAGCATCTATCTAATGAATTCAACGGTTCCGGTATAAATGAAAGAAAAAGGGGAACGAGATCACAATGAGATTTTCATCTCAAAAAGGGGGATATGGCGAAATCGGTAGACGCTACGGACTTAATTGGATTGAGCCTTGGTATGGAAACTTACTAAGTGATAACTTTCAAATTCAGAGAAACCCTGGAATTAATAAAAATGGGCAATCCTGAGCCAAATCACGTTTTCCGAAAACAAACAAAGGTTCAGAAAGCGAAAATGAAAAAGGATAGGTGCAGAGACTCGATGGAAGCTGTTCTAACGAATGGAGTTGATTGTCTTACGTTAGTAGAGGAATCCTTCTATCGAAACTTCAGAAAAGATGAAGGATAAACCTGTATACATAATAGAGAAGAATTGTTGTCAATTGATTCCATATTGAAGAAAGAATCGAATATTCATTGATCAAACCATTCACTCCATAATCTGATAGATCTTTTGAAGAACTGATTAATCGGACGAGAATAAAGATAGAGTCCCGTTCTACATGTCAATACCGGCAACAATGAAATTTATAGTAAGAGGAAAATCCGTCGATTTCAAAAATCGTGAGGGTTCAAGTCCCTCTATCCCCAAAAAGACCATTTGGCTCCCTAATTTTTTATCGTATCCTTTTTTTTTTCTTT